TTTCTTTCGAATGAATCTAAAATTCCAGAGTATATCTTTTCACGGGTCGAACCCCCCCCAAAAAAAGAAACTTCGAATATTTCCCTCTTTACTTTACCTTTATCCGGCAGAAAAAAAAAAGAAAATTCCCTATTTTTTTGTCCCTGTCCCTAAATGAAATATTAAATAATAGGAGACTTAAATGAAAGTCCCTTTCTCGCATTCGCTCTCCATTGCATTGGCGGAACAAAAATTTCTGATGCGGAAATATTTGGTACATGAAGCCATGATCTGATATCTATATCTAAATCCTATATAGATAGAAACTGATCTTTTTCTGGAATCAAAGAAAGATATTGAAAAATCTATTGCGGAATAAAGGGTTTCTCTGTGGAGGAAGGGAATAGGGATTTATTCCTATGGAGCATCCAGGAACAAGAAGATTCAATCGGAAATATCGACAAATTCTTGCGTGGCCCAAGGAAATAAAAAAAAGTTCGCTTCTACAATTTTATCTCTATCCAATTTGAATATCAGAATAGCTGATATAGTCATGATTCAATGGCTCAGGTCCACTTACTTTTTCTTTTCTTGATTTCTAGTTTTTCCGATGGATTTAATTGGAACAATGGAGAAGTAGTAAAACTTTGGTTTGTCGATTCATAATCGGGATTGGGTATTATCTCGAATATCTATGTCCCGGGACCAAAAATATAAATAATGAAACATGAGGAGGAGTATAGCCCGTAGTGACATAGTAGTCCTCCTAATAAGTGGGATTACTTATTATCATAATGAACAAATGTTCAACTTTATACCTATAACTCATTATAATGATAACTCATTATAAGGTCCGTTTACTTTTTTTATTACAAATATCAATAATCTCTCTATTCTTCTATGAAAAATGAAGACTAAGACTGGAGCTTCGTGGAAAAAGCCCTTTATCGGATTTGAACCGATGACTTACGCCTTACCATGGCGTTACTCTACCACTGAGTTAAAAGGGCCCATTTTCTTCAATTCATGAAGAAGACACTAACCGCTATGAGTCTACTGCATGTACCTATGTATATACTATATGTACATATATACATGTATGCATAGGGGGCTCATTCAAGAACAAGCAATTTTATTTACCTAGGAAGTTCTAGGGTCAAATGATTATTTATATTTGAGAAATATCAATGCAATGAATTGTTTCGCTCCTAATTGCTTTGCTTTTATTGACCCATCGGGGCGAGATTCACTTGATTGATACATGTACCAATCCGACATAAATCCAAGATATTTCATCGAATCATGTGATGAAGGATTCGACTCGTACCCTGAACCGAATTCTTATAGAAAAAAAAAAAAGAATCTTTTCGATTACTTGTCAATCCCTTCCCAGATTTACGAGTTCTACATCATCTTTTTGAATCAATCAAAAAAAAATTCTATCATTTCTTAATTTCCTGTCTTAGTGTTAGTGAGGCATATCTCATCTTAACGATGAGCGAATCAATGAGTGAAAATTGAAGAAATGAAATGAGGTTTGGTTTGACTTTTTTTTTGTCGGACAAATCCCCGCTGAGGGGATCCTATACTTCGTCATATATATAGGATGGTTCATGAATGAACAATCAAAAAATTCTATGTAATTGTGGAAGCAAGAAAGATTCTTCGGATCTAGTCATGCCATTACATTATATTATTATATTGACAATTCCAAAAAACTGCTCATACTATGATCATAGTATGATGGCGATCGGGCAGGTATGCCCCTATCGTCTAGCGGTTCAGGACATCTCTCTTTCAAGGAGGCAGCGGGGATTCGACTTCCCCTGGGGGTAGTGTATTACGAAAGGAAGTTGATCATGGATTATCAATAAGCCTAGAATTGATTCTTCCTGGGTCGATGCCCGAGCGGTTAATGGGGACGGACTGTAAATTCGTTGGCGATATGTCTACGCTGGTTCAAATCCAGCTCGGCCCAATAATTCGCCGATCCATGGAGATGATATAACCAATTTGTCCTCCAGAAATGCCTGATATAGAGGAATAAATAGTCCGTTTTTTCTGCTATATCCCTATTTCTTTGTTCATTTGTTCCCACGCGTTCTGATCTTTCTAACGATCTAGATTAGATTAAGAATCTGTAAATAGGAGTAAAGAAAAAAAGAGTCCTTTTTTTCATTGAAAAATGGATTATCTTATCAATCAATGTGGCAATAACCACAGGATTACTAGTAATCTGTGTCACTTTCACTATAGTTCATATCCATGTGAATATCAATCACTCGTGTTTCTGGTAAAACACGGCAATTATAAATAGAAAGAAATTATAAGAATATGTATGCTGTATAACTCATTTCCCTGGGATTGTAGTTCAATCGGTCAGAGCACCGCCCTGTCAAGGCGGAAGCTGCGGGTTCGAGCCCCGTCAGTCCCGACCTAGAATCCGATGAATCCATCAATTCATCTCTCCATTTTCTGTGAAGAGGGGGGGGGAAAGGGGCAGAATTTTATTCTCAGCGGTGGACCTTATTTCTTTCGTTTTTCGTTTCGCATTTCTCATCGGATAAATACGGTAATTTCAATTACTTCAACTAGTACCGATTGATGGGAGAGAGACATATGTAGATTGAAAATGGATCGGTGGTATCATCATATTTAGGATTCCAAGAGAGACACTGGTCTGGCTTTTTCGATTGCTCCTGATCAATGGAATGAAATAGAGTACCCATGTGTTTTCTGGGAACACATACACAAATTGTATTCGTTTATTGTACGATACACAATTAACTTAATATAGTTACCCCGACAGCGACAGAGTACTTTTCAGATGAAACCTACCCCCTTTTCTAACTCCGATTTTGTGTAACCTCAATTACGAATTGAAAACAACTTATCTATCTCATTTGAATTGCATACTTTATTTTTGATGTATGCGTCTCAGTCCCAATCCAAGGAAAGAGGATACTAATAAAAGATCAAACAAAGATCCGCCTCTCTTGTCTTGTTCTAGGGAGGGAAGGAATGAATAGATTTTTTTCTTCCTATTTTACCCCATCGAAGAAAGAACAAAATCCATAAATAAAATAGTGAATTTATCGGAATATTAGATCTATTTTTTATACCCTATACCGGGACCAATCTTTATCACACTTCTCTGTCTCCCAAGAAGATTAGATCATCACAAAAATTTCGCTTAGAACTTAACTCATTCTTTTTTCCATTTCACTCCTACTGCTACTGTTTGGGTCTGTGACCAATGGAACGCCGGTTAGATAATACCAATACCTCATCAGATGATTGTATAAGGAAGACGGTAGGTTATAGAAAAGAAAGAGTGGAAATGAGAAATTCAATGGGATTCTTGATTGAATCAGGAATCCAATTTTGAATTCGGTATGGATAAAAGATCTTCCTATGTTATACTATTCAATTCTCGACGATGAATCCGATTTGATAGATCAGATATTGTTATTCATGATATTGATCCGATTCAGTATCATCAGGATGCAATCCATCCCATGGAATTTTCAGGAGAAAGACTTATTATCTCTATGGGATTAGATCCCGAGTTATTGCAAAGCAAAAAAAAACGATGAGATTATGGAAGTCAATATTCTCGCATTTATTGCTACTGCGCTGTTCATTCTAGTTCCTACTGCTTTTTTACTTATCATCTACGTAAAAACAGTCAGTCAAAATGATTAATTTGAATGAAACTTGACTTATTAGTTCTTATCAATGATTGAAGAAATGAAAGGGATTCAAATCCCAAGTCTTAAATGAAATGAGTGGATTGGAGTCAGCCGTATATGAGATAGTATGGTAGAAAGAACTATATGAACCTTTCTACCACACTATCTATTAGTGTATTGTATAAAGTTGTATAAAGATATGTGCTTGATATGGATCAATCTATAATATGTATCTACATATGTTTACATGTAAATAGCACTCCAATTCTATTTCTTCGCTACATCCATTTGTATTGATTCCGATCAATCTGAAATAATCGAACGTCAACTCTTCTAATTCCTAGGTTTCTGATTATTTTCAATATGGATCCCGAGATCTATCGAAACAATCAATGTAGGAAGAATTGAATAGTATGGGCATATATTATATAATTATATAAAATAATTATATAAAATATAAAAATATAAAAGGAAAAAAAAATAGGGGTTGGTTGCTCCTCATTGTAATATCCATAATTCTGGTAAGGGCCGGTTCATCGAAATAGAATATTTAGGAAGAATTCGGTTGGAAAAAATTTCCATTTCTTATCATGTGTGTTCAGTTTGGAAATACGAACATGGGAATCAAATCATTGAAATCTTTGTTTGATCGAAAGGTTCTTATTCATATATTACTGGATTCTGGTAGAATTTTTGAAATGGAGATATTTTTTTTTAGCTTCGCAGAATGATCTATTAAACAATTGATACAATTCGATTACTCAACTCAATTATCAATTAGTAGTACCCCTAGAGTCCACTTCTTCCCCATACTACGAGTGAAAGGGAAAATGTAAAGACTACCATTAAAGCAGCCCAAGCGAGACTTACTATATCCATGTGAATTATGTCCCCTATCTCTATGAATATGAAGGAATTATTCCATTATTGATCATTAATAATAGTGGAATCAATGGTGCAGAGTCAAAATGGGATTCTGACCTAATGCTATTGATGAACCAATCCAATGAATACACTCGTAACAAGTTCCTATATGATTTCTGGTAGAATTGGGAAGCATTAATCACAAGCAAGATACACAGTTACCCCCTTGGAAGTTTCAAGGGAATCTTACTAATAGAACATGTAGGAATAGTAAGACCTATTGTTTGTTGCCTTTCATAAGCAAAAGGCCTAAAAATAGACTATCAAGATAGATAACTATCTATCACATACCTCTATCTCATATCTAAGCCTTACTGTCTCTGTTTCTGTGAAACAATCGAGAGACATCCTATTACATTCTTGGCGGGGTTACCAAAAAGAAAGAATTTTCTTTCTTTTTCAACT